CCCGCGGATGATTTGACTGACCCCGCTCCTGCCACGACATTTGCCCATTTAGATGCTACTACCGTACTATCAAGAGGATTAGCTGCTAAAGGTATCTATCCAGCAGTTGATCCTTTAGACTCAACGTCAACTATGCTCCAACCTCGGATCGTTGGCGAGGAACATTATGAAACTGCGCAACGAGTTAAGCAAACTTTACAACGTTACAAAGAACTTCAGGACATTATAGCCATCCTTGGGTTGGACGAATTGTCCGAAGAGGATCGTTTAACTGTAGCAAGAGCGCGAAAAATTGAGCGTTTCTTATCACAACCCTTTTTCGTAGCAGAAGTATTTACAGGTTCCCCGGGGAAATATGTTGGTCTAGCCGAAACTATTAGAGGGTTTAAATTGATCCTGTCCGGAGAATTAGATGGTCTTCCTGAACAGGCCTTTTATTTGGTAGGTAACATCGATGAAGTTACTGCGAAGGCTACAACCTTAGAAATGGAGAGTAATTTGAAGAAATGACCTTAAACCTTTGTGTACTGACCCCTAATCGCATTGTTTGGGATTCAGAAGTGAAAGAAATCATTTTATCTACCAATAGCGGACAAATAGGCGTATTACCAAATCACGCGCCTATTGCCACAGCTGTAGATATAGGGATTTTAAGAATCTGCTTTAACGACCAATGGTTAACGATGGCTCTAATGGGTGGTTTTGCTAGAATAGGGAATAATGAGATCACTATTTTAGTAAATGATGCGGAGAAGAGCAGTGACATTGATCCCCAAGAAGCCCAGCAAACTCTTGAAATAGCAGAAGCTAATGTGAGGAAAGCTGAAAGCAAGAGACAAACAATTGAGGCAAATCTAGCTCTCAGACGAGCTAGGACACGAGTAGAGGTTATCAATGCGGTTTCATAACTAGTTGGTGCACCCGAATCGAAAAATACACTGAATTTCTGTTTCTACACCCTATTTTGATTCTGCCAATTGAATCCAATTACATTCAATCAAGTGAAATCGGTTTCTGCCGGAAGGAAAAAAGGTTAAGTTCTAATTCGAAAATCCAATATAATTGGACAGAAAAGATACAAAAGGAATAAACGAAGGTGAGTAGAAAAACTTATTAGATACCATTGGCCGTGGTATCTAATAATTTCTACCTACTATTGGATTTGAACCAATGACTCCCGCCGTATGAAAGCAATACTCTAACCACTGAGTTAAGTAGGTCATTTATCATTATACCAAAAAATAAAAAGAGATCCATCACATCCCATCGAGAGAGTAGAAATCCAATAGGACTTCTAAGCAATACCAATCTAAAAGATCAAAGAGATTTGTGTGGATCATAGATTATTCATCTTGACAAGAAATTATCTACATAATATGATAAAATATGTATCACAAGGACAAGGGCTATAGCTCAGTTAGGTAGAGCACCTCGTTTACACGTGCGCCAATGTTTTTCAGAGGAGTACATCATGCAATCAAAGGAATTTATCTTTTTGAAAATAAGTGTCTGACTCCGTGGCTTGTAGGGAACAAAACAGGAGAACAATAGCCTGACAAATAGCTTGGTTCGATTCGGGTGCCTTTTTAGGAACCAAATTGAATCCATCATCGATTTGAGATATTGATAAGGTAAATACCTAGTCTATTCAATGCTAGGCATAATGAGTATAAGGACCTCAAAAATTCTCTTTTCGTTCTATGAATCTTAAGGCGTATGAAGTTTCATATGTGATTCTTTAATCAGGATGATAGAGACTCCATTTCGTTTAGGTTAATCTAGGCCATAAGCAGACCTACGTCAAGATACCCCTTCTTTGAAACACCTTGGAAGTGCTCCTACATCCGAATCCAAATAATAAATTGGAGCACATGGAGCCATTTCCTTAGTTTTCTGTCAAGAACAAAATATGGTAGACTAACTGATATTTCTATCAGTTAATGAAAGAGCCCAATGCAAAACAAAATGCATGTTGGGTCTTTGAAAGAGTTCGAATCATTTTGATAAGAATTAGTTCGATCTGTTTTACCGAGAAGGTCTACGGTTCGAGTCCGTATAGCCCTAATACTAATCTCAAATAATAATAAAAATGGAAATACATAAACACAAAAATAGTATAGTTTTCATTGCCCCATTAGTGAATTTTTGTTGTTTGTAAATGGCCGCTGGGGGTTGTTTGTGGTTCATCGAAATAAAATCATTCCCTAAAGCTAAAGCTCGGGCTCGTTCCGAGCAGAACATAAAACCGAAACCAAAATGTCAATGGACTTAATCGCTATTTTTTTTTTTTAGAATCTCGAATTCGGATGAACAAACCCATTTTTAGTTCTTCAATCTTCAATAATTAATAATCTTCGTAACCCAACTCAACTGGAATAGTAAATCGCGTGTATATAGGGACGTATTGCTGTATTTGTTGACACCTCATCGTTTGAAAAACTAATATCTTTTCCGAAACATAATTCCTAAACAGAAAAGATTTGATTCTCTATATCATAGA